GCGAAAATCGCGAGTTGCAGAGATGAGAACCATGAAAAGCAAGATCCCGAATAAGAAAACAGAAACCGAGGAAACCACAAGAGTGAAGACTAGTAGAGTCTCGTCTTTTGTCATTCTTTGCTCCTTTTTCACTCAATGATTCATTCGAATTTCCCGACCAAAAATTCTATATGTCTATTCTATGATATTTCTATATATATAGAATATGATATCTAATATGACACCCGATTTGTCAAAGGGATTGGATTGGTGACTTACCCATTCAGTGACTTTGGCACTGGACGTTCCAAAAACGGGTACTATCGGATCGGGTGAATTAGAGAATAGACAGAGATCCGTTGGCATTTCAGCCTTTCTTCTCCTTTCAGGGCCTATCCGAAAGAGAATCCAGTACCTCTTGGTCCTGAATATCAGAATAGGACGAACGAACCGGCCTCCGCGGATATCTTTGCTTCGGAACAAAACCCTGCAATCAAATAGATTGTCCCAAGGGCGCCATATTCTAGGAGCCCAAGTTATGCTATTGAAAATTCGTTCCTCTAGCAGTTCCGGTTTGACCATTCCGTTCCCTTTTTCAAACTCCACTTCTTTTCATATAGCAATCCCTGATCAAAGAGAGAACAATATCCATTTCAAAACATTTCTAACGGATTCCTTGGTTCGGACCGACGAAGTAATGGCACTCAATTATTATCAACCTGACTGCAATCTTTTTCTGTCGGTAAGGATTGCACCAGAGCACCTTCTACTTCTAATAGGCCATGAACTATAGATAGAGAAGAATCATTCTGAGCGAGTCCATAAGAAGCGACCCACTTTTTTTCATCGGTTCCGGGGGAAGACCAAAGATCTTGCGCGACCGGTCCGCCAGAAAAACTCAAAAGAGAAAGAAGTCTCGTTAATCTCTTCATGCTCGTTCCAAGTTCGAAGTACCCTTTGGCCAAAGAAAAACCCGCTTCCTGACACGATTGCCTCTTTATATAGATAGATTCTATGGGGTTATTACTTAGAAGTCTATTTTGTACAAGAGCCCCTCCTATCTGATAGAAAAGGGTCCCATGATCCCGAGCCGGTCTTACCTTGGCTCGCAAACCCCAAGTTTGTCTATGAAGAGCTAATCTAATTGTATTAGTTTCTATAATGGATTTCTTATGTGGAATACTAATGGATAGGGCCTCGTTGCTAAGTGCTACAAGATCTAGTGCACTGGAACTCGTGGTTATGGACCCGAATCCTTTAGTATGGAACATTGTCTTTTCCAAGTAAAAACCCCTAGTATATGAAAGAATGAAAAGGTGCTTTCGTTCTTGTGGAATAAGAAGCCCTCGTACCTTAATGAAAGGAAAATAGGAATTTTTCGTTAGGTATTTGACCAAATAGGATCGTCCAGTTCCTATAGAACCTATCACTAAAATACCCGATAGGGCTAAGCGGAACGAAAAGGGTTTTCCATGAGATGGTAAATGAAAACGATTAGCCCCACACGAGGTTTGGGAATAAGTGATTGTCTGATAATGAGCAAGGAATATACGTCTTTCTGCTAAAGAGGATCTATTAAACTCATAATTCATTAGATCCTTGTTATCAATGTCAACTAGGTATCATAAGTAAATGGATCCCGGTTGTTCAATCCTTTGATAACCAAGGTCATTCTTTGCTAAAGAGAAATGATCACTATGAGTCAGACTCAATAGAATTGGATCCATTCCAAATAGCGAGAATTAGGATTCTTGATCCCTCTCAATCTCTCTTTCAATTCGAGGATCCAGAGAGGTGTTTTCATAGTCATCTCCGAATATTTGCCATCTCCGAATATTTTCGATTTCATTTTTCTATGATATGTCTTTCTATATGAAAATTGGTTATTTACGATGTACGATGATCCCTGTTAAGCATCCATGGCTGAATGGTTAAAGCGCCCAACTCATAATTGGTAAATTTGCGGGTTCAATTCCTGCTGGATGCACGCGAACGGGAACGTTCCATAAGTCTATTGGAACTGGCTCTCTATCCATGGAATCTCATCCATCATCCATACATAACGAATTGGTATGGTATATTCATACCATAACATAAGAACAATAAGAACTCGAATTCTTATCGATACTGGAACTCAGAGCATAGGAGGGAAAGTCGATTTATGGATGGAATCAAATACGCAGTATTTACAGAAAAAAGTCTTCGTTTATTGGGAAAGAATCAATATACTTTTAATGTCGAATCGGGATTCACTAAGACAGAAATAAAGCATTGGGTCGAACTCTTCTTTGGTGTTAAGGTAGTAGCTGTGAATAGCCATCGACTACCCAGAAAGGGTAGAAGAATGGGACCTATTCTGGGACATACAATGCATTACAGACGTATGATCATTACCCTTCAACCGGGTTATTCTATTCCACTTCTAGATAGAGAAAAAAACTAAAGGAGAATACTTAATAATACGGCGAAACATTTATACAAAACACCTATCCCGAGCACACGCAAGGGAACCGTAGACAGGCAAGTGAAATCCAATCCACGAAATAATTTGATCCATGGACGGCACCGTTGTGGTAAAGGTCGTAATTCCAGAGGAATCATTACCGCAAGGCATAGAGGGGGAGGTCATAAGCGCCTATACCGTAAAATCGATTTTCGACGGAATCAAAAAGACATATCTGGTAGAATCGTAACCATAGAATACGACCCTAATCGAAATGCATACATTTGTCTCATACACTATGGGGATGGTGAGAAGAGATATATTTTACATCCCAGAGGGGCTATAATTGGAGATACTATTGTTTCTGGTACAAAAGTTCCTATATCAATGGGAAATGCCCTACCTTTGAGTGCGGTTTGAACTATTGATTTACGTAATTGGAAGTAACCAATTAGGTTTACGACGAAACCTAGAAATCGATCACTGATCCAATTTGACTACCTCTACGGGATAGACCTCAACAGAAAACCGTTGAGTAACGGCAGCAAGTGATTGAGTTCAGTAGTTCCTCATAGAAAATTATTGACTCTAGAGATATGGTAATATGGAGAAGACAAAATTGTTTGAAGCACGCACAGAACCGGAAGCGCCCCTTGTTTCAAAGAGAGGAGGACGGGTTATTCACATTTAATTTGATGGTCAGAGGCGAATTGAAAGCTAAGCAGTGGTAATTAAGACCCCCCGGGGAAAATAGGGATGTCTCCTACGTTACCCATAATATGTGGAAGTATCGACGTAATTTCATAGAGTCATTCGATCTGAATGCTACATGAAGAACATAAGCCAGATGACGGAACGCGGAGACCTAGGATGTAGAAGATCATAACATGAGCGATTCGGCAGATTTGGATTCCTTTCCTATATATCCACTCATGTGGTACTTCATCATACGATTCATATAAGATCCATCTGTCTAGAGATCGTCATATACATCTAGAAAGCTGTATGCTTTGGAAGAAGCTTGTACAGTTTGGGAAGGGGTTTTTTGAGAGAAAAGAAGAATCTACTTCAACCGATATGCCCTTAGGCACGGCCATACATAACATAGAAATCACACGTGGAAGGGGTGGGCAATTAGCTAGAGCAGCAGGTGCTGTAGCGAAACTGATTGCAAAAGAGGGTAAATCGGCCACTTTAAGATTACCATCTGGGGAGGTCCGTTTGGTATCCCAAAATTGCTTAGCAACAGTCGGACAAGTGGGTAATGTTGGGGTGAACCAAAAAAGTTTGGGTAGAGCCGGATCTAAGTGTTGGCTAGGTAAACGCCCCGTAGTAAGAGGGGTAGTTATGAACCCTGTGGACCACCCCCATGGGGGCGGTGAAGGGAAAGCCCCCATTGGTAGAAAAAAACCCACAACCCCTTGGGGTTATCCTGCGCTTGGAAGAAGAACTAGGAAAAGGAAAAAATATAGTGATAGTTTTATTCTTCGTCGCCGTAAGTAAATACGTAACTAGGAATATGGAAAATTGCATTTTTGGAATTTGCAATAATGCGATGGGCGAACGACGGGAATTGAACCCGCGCATGGTGGATTCACAATCCACTGCCTTGATCCACTTGGCTACATCCGCCCCTTATCCAGCTAAAGGATTTTTCTCTTTGTTCCATTCATCATTATTCTATTTATTCTGACCTCCATACTTCGATCGAGATATTGGACATAGAATGCCACTCTTTAAAATGGAAAAAGGAGTAATCAGCTGTGACACGAAAAAAAACGAATCCTTTTGTAGCTCATCATTTATTGGCAAAAATCGAAAAGGTCAATATGAAGGAGGAGAAAGAAACAATAGTAACGTGGTCCCGGGCATCTAGCATTCTACCCGCAATGGTTGGCCATACAATCGCGATTCATAATGGAAAGGAACATATACCTATTTACATAACAAATCCTATGGTAGGTCGCAAATTGGGGGAATTCGTGCCTACTCGGCATTTCACGAGTTATGAAAGTGCAAGAAAAGATACTAAATCTCGTCGTTAACTGAATTCAGAATAGAAAGATTCAAAATAAAAAAAAAAACAAACAAAGGTAGGCGGGGAATAACCTTATTTATGACAAGTTTCAAACTGGTAAAGTATACCCCTAGAATAAAGAAGAAGAAGAGTGGGCTAAGGAAACTCGCAAGGAAAGTTCCAACCGATCGTCTACTTAAGTTCGAACGGGTTTTCAAAGCACAAAAACGCATCCATATGTCTGTTTTCAAAGCACAAAGAGTTCTTGATGAGATTCGCTGGCGTTACTACGAAGAAACTGTTATGATACTGAACCTCATGCCTTATCAAGCATCTTATCCCATCCTAAAGTTGGTTTATTCGGCAGCAGCAAATGCTACTCATTATAGGGATTTCGACAAAGCGAATTTATTCATCACTAAAGCCGAAGTCAGTAGGAGTACTATTATGAAAAAATTCAGACCTCGAGCTCGAGGACGTAGTTCTCCCATAAAAAAAACCATGTGTCATATAACAATTGTACTAAATATAGTAAAGAAATCTAAATAATCTTTAGATCCATCTAAGATTTCGATTCCCAGTAAAAAAAAAATAGAATAGAAAAATATGGGACAAAAAATAAATCCACTCGGTTTCAGACTTGGTACAACCCAAAATCACCATTCCTTTTGGTTCGCACAACCAAAAAATTATTCTGAAGGTCTACAGGAAGATAAAAAAATACGGAATTGTATCAAGAACTATATACAAAAGAATAGGAAAAAAGGCTCGAATAGAAAAATAGAATCAGACTCAAGTTCCGAAGTAATTACACATAATAGAAAAATGGACTCAGGCTCAAGTTCCGAAGTAATTACACATATAGAAATTCAAAAAGAAATCGATACGATCCACGTCATAATCCATATTGGATTCCCCAATTTATTAAAGAAAAAAGGAGCAATCGAAGAATTAGAGAAAGATCTACAAAAGGAAGTTAATTCTGTAAACCAGAGACTTAATATTGCTATTGAAAAAGTTAAAGAACCTTATAGACAACCTAACATTCTTGCAGAATATATAGCTTTCCAATTAAAAAATAGAGTTTCATTCCGAAAGGCAATGAAAAAAGCCATTGAATTAACTAAAAAAGCAGATATAAGGGGAGTAAAAGTCAAAATTGCAGGTCGTCTCGCAGGGAAAGAAATTGCACGTGCCGAATGCATCAAAAAGGGTAGACTTCCCCTCCAAACAATTCGCGCTAAAATTGATTATTGCTGCTATCCAATTCGAACTATCTATGGAGTATTAGGTGTAAAAATTTGGATATTCGTAGACGAAGAATAACTAGCCTTGTCTTCCCATTCTGTTCAGTGATAGAATAAAAAATGACAAGAGCCTTATTTTTCCTGAAATCCCTGAAAAAGAAGAAGAAATTCTACCTCTTTCTATAAGATTTAATGAAAATTGATAAATCTTTTAATATAATTGCTATGCTTAGTGTGTGACTCGTTAGTTTTTTCTTTAGAGTCGAAAATGGAGATTCAAAAAAATTGACTGAACCCTACTATAAATAGAAAAAGAAAAAAACTTAGTAATTATAGAAAATTAACTAATAACCAACCTATTGCTTCGTATTGTCGAGATCCTAACTAAGAAACAGTCACTATATGATACATCTATCATAAATGAGTAGATCTATCATATAGTTGTAGCAACTGCAATTTTTTCTCTAAAAAAGAAAATGGATTCTAGGTTGTGAAGCAAAACTAAAGGGATGTGGATAAAAGGAGGGATGATAGAAGGAAAGAATAGGAATAAGAAAGATATAGGATTCCAATATGTATGGTCTATGAGTTACATCATAAAAGGCAATGTGATAAAGCATCAATATAATAAAAATAACAGAGAATTCGAAATCGTAACTTGAAACAAGAAATACAAATTTAAAACAATAATAAAGAGCGGCCCGGGTTAATAAAACTGAGAAAATTGACTCGGAAAGAAATTTTTTGGAAGCTCCATTGTGGGATTCAGACCTAACCATTAAAGGAGAAGTAGTGGGAACGACAGAACCTATGACTGCATAGGATTTTATTGAAAAGAATCCTAATACTTCATTGGGTGGGATGGCGGAACAAACCAAAAAAATTGCCTTATTTGGTAAGGTTATAATATAAATTAACAAATAAGACAGGAAAGAGTAAATATTCGCCCGCGAAATATTTATTGAATTAGAATACTTTACCGCGATTCAATAAGAGTAAAAATAAGGAGATTTTTTGTTAAGAAAGATTACATTATCCATAAATATAGAATATAGATAAATAGACACACACATCTAGATATATTCTAGATCTTCTTTCTTGACTATATATTTATCTATTTTAACAAATTCAATATTCAATATTAAAAAAACCCTAACTTTTTCTATTATCTATTAATGTGCATCTATCCATAATATTTTGGAATATTATGGAATTAGAGAAATTTGCACGCTTTCTCATTTCATTCGCGAGGAGCTGGATGAGAAGAAACTCTCATGTCCAGTTTTGCAGTAGAGATGGAACTAAGAAAGAACCATCGACTATAACCCCAAAAGAACCAGATTTCGTAAACAACATAGAGGAAGAATGAAGGGAAAATCCTGCCGAGGCAATCGTATTTGTTTTGGTAGATATGCTCTTCAAGCACTTGAACCCGCTTGGATCACGTCGAGACAGATAGAAGCAGGACGAAGAGCAATGACACGATATGCACGTCGTGGTGGAAAACTATGGGTACGTATATTTCCCGACAAACCGGTTACACTAAGACCCACGGAAACACGTATGGGCTCAGGAAAGGGATCCCCCGAATATTGGGTAGCCGTTGTTAAACCAGGTCGAATACTTTATGAAATGGGCGGAGTATCCGAAACTGTAGCTAGAGCAGCTATCTCCATAGCTGCCAGTAAAATGCCCATACGAAGTCAATTTCTTCGATTAGAGATAGAGATATAGAACCCAAAAAAAGGAGTATTGAAGATAAAAAAACCAGGTTTTTCTTTCTGGAAAGACAGTATTTCTTTCATCCTTTTGCATTGAAATAACAAATTGAAATCAAAATAATATGATTCAACCTCAGACCCTTTTAAATGTAGCAGATAACAGTGGAGCTCGAAAATTGATGTGTATTCGAGTCATAGGAGCTGCTAGTAATCAGCGATATGCTCGTATTGGTGATGTTATTGTTGCTGTAATCAAAGACGCAGTGCCCCAAATGCCTCTAGAAAGATCCGAAGTAATTCGAGCTGTAATTGTACGTACATGTAAAGAGTTCAAATGCGAAGACGGTATAATAATACGCTATGATGACAATGCAGCGGTTATCATTGATCAAAAAGGAAATCCAAAAGGAACTCGAGTTTTTGGCGCGATCGCCGAGGAATTGAGAGAGTTGAATTTTACTAAAATAGTTTCATTAGCTCCTGAAGTATTATAAATACTAGTAGGCAAGATATAGATCAAAGAAAAAATTCGTAGATTGTGTTTCACGTATATGCTTTAAAATCCAAAATAAAAAAAAAAAAAGAAAACATGTTGATTATAGAAAAATTAGGAGGAACCTAGAATTAGAGTCTTATGGGCAAGGACACTATTGCTGATTTACTAACCTCTATAAGAAACGCGGACATGAATAAAAAAGGAACAGTTCGAGTAGTATCTACAAATATTACCGAAAACATTGTTAAAATACTTCTACGAGAGGGTTTTATTGAAAGTGTTCGGAAACATCAGGAAAGTAACAGATATTTCTTGGTTTCAACTTTGCGACATCAAAAGAGAAAGACTAGAAAAGGAATATATAGAACTAGAACCTTTTTAAAGCGTATCAGCCGACCCGGCTTACGAATTTATGCCAACTATCAAGGAATTCCTAAAGTTTTGGGCGGAATGGGAATTGCTATTCTTTCTACTTCTCGAGGTATAATGACAGATCGAGAAGCTCGACTAAACAGAATTGGGGGAGAAGTCTTATGTTATATATGGTAATCGCCCCTCCTATAGTACCCGAATTCTATCTCGAACTTCCTATTTTTCAAATAAAAATACAACGTTTTTTTTTATTTGAAAATCAAAATAGAAAAATAGGAGAAAAAAAAATATGACAGAAAAAAAAAATAGGAGAGAAAAAAAAAACCCGAGAGAAGCAAAAGTCACTTTCGAAGGTTTAGTTACGGAAGCCCTACCCAACGGAATGTTCCGCGTTCGCCTAGAGAATGACACCATCATTCTGGGCTATATTTCAGGAAAGATCCGGTCTAGTTCTATACGAATACTGATGGGGGATAGGGTCAAAATTGAAGTAAGTCGTTATGATTCAAGCAAGGGACGTATAATTTATAGACTTCCCCATAAGGATTCGAAGCGTACCGAAGACTCGAAGGATACCGAAGATTTGAAGGATACCGAAGATTTGAAGGATACCAAAGATTCAAAGAATTAGGTTTTTCTTTTTTTTTCTAGGGTAATAAATTCAAAGTTCCAAATTTCAAGCGAAGAGACTTATTTTTTCCAAAGATTAGATTCATAGTTTAAGAAAGGAATACGGAAATATGAAAATAAGAGCTTCTGTTCGTAAAATTTGTACAAAATGTCGACTGATTCGTAGGCGTGGACGAATTAGAGTCATTTGTTCCAACCCGAAGCATAAACAAAGACAGGGGTAATCTTTCGAAAAAGAACTTTACTTTCTAAAAAGTAAAAAAAGTACCCGCGGAAATGTCCAAATTCCAAATAAAATAATTAAAGTAAAGGATATATTTTACCCTGAAACGGATATCTTTGTATCTTTTTTTCTTTTTGTTATTTCTAACTCATATTTATGAGATAATAAAATATGACAAAAGCTATACCAAAAATGGGTTCACGTAGGAAAGTGCGTATTGGTTTGCGTAGGAATGCGCGTTTTAGTTTACGGAAGAGTGCACGTAGAATAACAAAAGGAGTTATTCATGTTCAAGCTAGTTTCAACAATACCATTATAACTGTTACAGACCCGCAGGGTCGGGTGGTTTTCTGGTCCTCCGCGGGTACTTGTGGATTCAAAAGCTCAAGAAAAGCATCACCCTATGCTGGTCAAAGAACAGCAGTAGATGCTATTCGTACAGTGGGTTTGCAACGAGCAGAAGTTATGGTAAAGGGTGCTGGTAGTGGAAGAGATGCCGCATTACGAGCCATTGCTAAAAGTGGTGTACGATTAAGTTGTATACGCGATGTAACACCTATGCCGCATAATGGATGTCGACCTCCTAAAAAAAGACGTCTGTAAAAGAATTAAACCGCTTTCAAGAGAAATAAACGATTCAATGATCAAATAATAATACTAGTCTATTATGGTTCGAGAGGAGGTAGCAGGATCCACTCAAACACTACAGTGGAAGTGTGTTGAATCAAGAGTAGATAGTAAGCGTCTTTATTATGGTCGTTTCATTTTGTCCCCGCTTAGAAAAGGTCAAGCGGATACCGTCGGTATTGCCTTGCGAAGAGCTTTACTTGGAGAAATAGAAGGAACATGTATCACACGTGCAAAATTTTGGAGCGTGCCACACGAATATTCTACAATAGCAGGTATTGAAGAATCCGTACAAGAAATTTTACTAAATTTGAAAGAAATTGTATTGAGAAGTAATCTCTATGGAGTTAGAGACGCATCAATTTGTGTCAAAGGTCCTAGATACATAACTGCTCAAGATATCATCTTACCCCCTTCCGTAGAGATCGTTGATATGGCACAACCTATAGCTAACTTGACAGAGCCCATTGATTTCTGTATTGAGTTACAGATCAAGAGAGATCGCGGATATCACACGGAACTCAGAAAGAACTCTCAAGATGGAAGTTATCCCATAGATGCTGTATCCATGCCTGTTCGAAATGTGAATTATAGTATTTTTTATTGTGGGAATGGAAATGAAAAACACGAGATACTTTTTCTAGAAATATGGACGAATGGAAGTTTAACCCCTAAGGAAGCGCTTTATGAGGCTTCTCGTAATTTGATTGATTTATTTCTTCCTTTTCTACACGCGGAGGAAGAGGGCACTAGTTTCGAAGAAAATAAAAACAGGTTTACTCCACCCCTTTTAACCTTTCAAAAAAAATTAACTAATCTAAAGAAAAACAAAAAAGGAATTCCATTGAATTGTATTTTTATTGATCAATTAGAATTGCCTTCTAGAACGTATAATTGTCTCAAAAGGGCCAATATACATACACTATTGGACCTTTTGAGTAAGACTGAAGAAGATCTTATGAGAATTGACAGTTTTCGTATGGAAGATGGAAAACAGATATGGGACACTCTAGAGAAGCATCTCCCAATTGATTTACCTAAGAATAAGTTCTCGTTTTAAATCCATTGCAATTTTTTCCTCTTCTTCCTTTTCGAGTTAGAATAAAAAAAAAGAAAACAATTTTGCATCTTTGGCACAATCTATATTTTCGCGAAATGGATCATAATAAAATGGATTTTAGGTATCTAGGGAAGATTCACTTGGAAGTAACTATTTCCTAGATACCTATGCACGGTACTTCACGGTTGAATGAATCAACCTGAAAAATCCCTAAAAAAGACCTAAAGTTAAGGATTTTTCAATGGGTAATGTTGCTCCAATACCTAACCAAAGAGCTACCGCAGTACCGATTAAAAAGACTGTCGTAGCTACTGGGCGACGAAATGGATTTTGGAATTTATTGACATTCTCTAGAAAGGGTACTGTCAATAAGCCCGTTGGCACAGAAACCATTAAGAGAACGCCCAATAACTTATTGGGTACTGTACGGAGTATTTGAAACACGGGAAAGAAGTACCACTCGGGTAATATTTCCAGAGGAGTTGCAAACGGATCCGCCGGTTCACCAATCATTGACGGCTCAAGAACCGCTAAACCTACATTACATGCAATAGTACCTAGAATTACTACTGGAAAAATATATAAAAGATCGTTGGGCCACGCGGGTTCCCCGTAATAATTATGTCCCATCCCTTTAGCTAATTTTGCTCTTAATACAGGATCATTTAAGTCAGGTTTCTTTGTTATTGGGATAGGTGAATTCTTTAGGATCCATCCCCCAAAGGAACCGGACATGAGAATTTTTCATCATCCGGCTCGAGCAAGAATGAAAGAAAAAAGACCGTGGAAGATCCATAATAGAATAAGGTATATAATGACTCAATGACTCTAGGTAAGAAAAGCTTTATCAGATTCTCTTTTCCGAAGTTGCACCTACAACTACTCATTGAAAAGAATCCTATTCTTATGGGTAAATGCTCAATATCCAAGTGGGCTTGCAAATTTGATCATGATCAATTGCTTTGTGGATTGTCTCATGTCTCTTGATTAGTTGGTGTTTATCCCCTCAATATCGCAAATTTCTTACGTCCAAACAAAGTATTTACTTGTTACTAATAAAAAATCCAAAAGTCTAGCCTACGTTCTTCCTTAGATACCTTCTTTTACTCCGATAGTATTGCGGATCGCAATCGATGCAAAGAAAATGAATGCATTTCCATACTATAATAAAAAAGTAAGTGTAATAAATAGAGAATTAGATCATGTGATATGACTTATTCCATTTCTACTCTATGGGATCTTACGGAGCCTGTTCATGGATGACATGGTCGGGGTATGATCATAGAAAATATTCTCCTCAAGTGAACCAGCCTATCCTTCCTAGATAGGGGACTTACGTGTTGATTGGATGCGGAGACACCTTTGGTTGTGAATTCTAATGTGGCAGATCCAATTCTTTATCTGCATGGCCAAATCAATAATTCAAGTCACACACTCCCATAATCCGCCTTATTTTCTTTCGTAAAATTAACTTCAACTATTTGTATCAAAATACTTCGGAGTTGAAGAAAAGTATCCAAATGACATGTCTTATTTTACAATAACCCATGTTTGTAGCAATGAAATACCACAACCTACCCGATATGATATATGAGAATTAGAATTATCTTTCTCTATGATATGCCTTCCCTATAAAGGACCCGAAATACCTTGCTTACGTATCATTGGAAAGTGCATTAACATAAATACGGCGGTAAGCAGAGGCAGTACAAAAGTATGTAAACTATAAAAACGAGTCAAAGTGGATTGGCCCACACTAGCACTTCCACGCAATAACTCCACTAAAGGCGATCCTATTACCGGAATCGCTTCAGGTACACCTGTCACAATTTTGACTGCCCAATAACCAATTTGATCCCAAGGCAAAGAATAACCAGTTACACCAAACGATGCAGTCAATACAGCCAAAACCACACCTGTGACCCAAGTTAATTCGCGGGGTTTTTTAAATCCACCTGTGAGATACACACGAAATACGTGCAGGATCATCATTAGAACCATCATACTTGCTGACCATCGATGAACTGATCGGATTAACCAACCAAAGTTGGCCTCGGTCATTATGTATTGAACCGAGGAAAAAGCCTCTGTAACGGTTGGGCGGTAGTAAAAAGTCATAGCAAAACCTGTAGCGACTTGTACTAGAAAACAAGTAAGTGTAATTCCCCCTAAACAATAAAATATGTTGACATGAGGAGGAACATATTTACTAGTTATATCATCCGCAATTGCCTGAATCTCAAGACGTTCCTCAAACCAATCATATACTTTATTGAGATAGGTAACTAACCCGAGTCCCCCTCCGAGAACCGTATATGAAAATTTCATCTCGTACGGCTCAAGCAGAAACACACAAATTTTCAACGGATATTAGAAAAAAAGGGTTCAAAACTTCATCAGCCACTGGATTGGGTCGATTTGCCTTGAAGATATGAAATAAGAAAAATCCAGAATTTATTCTTTGTGATGATAATGCCAAAAAATCTCAAGTTGGCTCATCTGTCTTCCTTTCTTTGCCTTATGTTGGTCATTAGAGGCCTCTTGACTTTTCTCTTCCCTATTTTGGATTTCTTTTTTTTTTTTTGCGTAATGCGGATTTACTCTTGTTTTGTTTTACTAGTAAATAAATAAAGCAAAAATTCTAGTAGTTTTCTGATAGAAATTATCTTGTTGCGATCCTATGAATCAGTTCAATTAAAACCTTAGATTCATACTAGAGCCACGATGATTGAGTCTCAAGCTAAACAAAAGGCAAGGGTTCTTCGAATAAGAACCGCTTGATGATCATTTATTGAATCGGTGTAATAACTCGACAAAATCAAGAGAAAAAAAAAGTTGTCTTTTGGGCAAACAAATTTGGAAGGAAGACATTTTCTTTTTTTATTAAAAACTACTTGAATTTTTTTCAGTCTGGTTGCGAGGTCTGAATAGTGAGTATGAATCATAGTTCCATTTTTTTTTCTTGATCCACTCTATCTATTTCGTGTTCCAGATACTAGAATAAATAATAAATATCCGACGAATTAGAATCATCTTGATAGAGATAACAGGCCCTTTCTATGTATTATCAATAGGATCAATTCTAACAAGTCACACACTCATATTCCAGAGATACCGAAACAAAAAAATTCCACGGTCGAACTACCAGAATGTCTAGAAATGTAGAGCTTAAAGTAGAAAGGCTTTTTTGGATGGAAAAACTATGACTTCGTAGTTTTAGTTAGTAGAAACCTAATTCATTAAAATTCCGTCCAGTAAAACAGAAGAATTATAAATTTCTAAAATGATAGATAGGAATATCGCGAATAAAGCCATTGCGACCCCCATAAAAGGAGTAGTCCCCCAACCCGGAGCTACTTTCCCATATTCCGAATTCAAGGGTTTCAATAAACTACCTGCGCGAGTTCGTCTTGGCCCAGGTCTAGAACTATCTTCAACGGTTTGTGTAGCCATAAATTCTATTTAATCATTGGTGTTGACTTTGTATACTATTCCGTTGTAGTTGTAAATACACGATCTTTTCGTAGATCCATTGTAATCTTGAAATTCTATAAAAATGGAAACAGCAACTTTAGTCGCCATCTCCATATCTGGTTTACTTGTAAGCTTTACTGGGTATGCCTTATATACCGCGTTTGGGCAACCCTCTCAACAATTAAGAGATCCATTCGAAGAACACGGGGACTAATTGAAGTAAGAAGTCTCCCAGATGGGGAGACTTCTTACTTCAATGAAATTATTTCATTTTTTTAGTCGGAACCTTAGGTGGTTCTCGGAAGAAGATAGCGAAAAAAATTATCCCTAAAGTCGAAACTAAAAGGAACGTATAAACCAATGCTTCCATAGATTCGATCGTGGTTTATTTACAATTATAACTTCCACACCTATTCATTTGTCATTTGGGATCATTTCCCATATAAAGAAAGAAAAAGAGTCAAAGAAAGGATGGGAGATGTTTCCCATGTCAAATCAAAAAAGAGAGATGAAAGATACCATAGCAATGTGGTATCAGACTGCCTGTCTCCTTGTAGTTGGATCTCCAACTTTTTGGAATGTTCCAAATTCCACTTGAGCATCCAAGTCTGGATCAATACCAGCAAAAACATCTCGGAACAAGGTTCTAGCGCCATGCCAAATGTGTCCGAAAAAGAAGAGCAAAGCAAAGGTAGCATGACCAAAAGTGAACCAACCCCTTGGACTGCTGCGAAAAACACCATCCGATTTCAGAGTAGCCCGATCTAATTCAAAAATTTCCCCTAATTGGGAACGCCTCGCATATTTTTTTACAGTAGCAGGATCAGAATAACTTACTCCATTAAGTTCGCCACCATAGAACTCCACCGTTACGCCTACTTGTTCAACACTATATTTGGATTCTGCTCTTCTAAAAGGAACGTCCGCTCTCACAATTCCCTCTTCATCTACCAAAACAACCGGAAATGTTTCAAAAAAAGTAGGCATACGGCGTACAAAAAGCTCGCGCCCTTCTTTATCTCTAAAGACGGGATGTCCTAACCATCCAACAGCTATTCCATCCCCATTGTCCATTGAGCCTGCTCTGAATAATCCCCCCTTTGCCGGATTATTACCAATATAATCATAAAAGGCTAATTTTTCGGGAATTTTAGACCAAGCTTCTGATAAACTAAGATTTTCGGCTAACCCATCGCTAACTCTTCGATATATTTCTTGCTGAAAGTATCCCTGATCCCACTGATAACGAGTAGGCCCAAATAATTCGATTGGGGTAGTTGCTGACCCATACCACATAGTTCCGGCAACTATGAAAGCTGCAAAAAAAACAGCAGCGATACTACTGGAAAGTACAGTTTCAATATTGCCCATACGTAATCCTTTGTATAGACGTTGAGGCGGACGGACACTAAGATGGAATAGGCCCGCTAATATGCCCAATGTACCCGCAGCAATATGATGAGAAGCTATTCCCCCCGGAACAAAAGGATCAAAACCTTCTACACCCCACGCTGGATTTACAGCTTGTACTTTTCCAGTTAGTCCATAAGGATCGGACACCCATATCCCAGGACCATACAAACCCGTTACATGAAATGCGCCAAAGCCAAAGCAAGCCACCCCTGCAAGAAATAAATGAATTCCAAAAATCTTGGGCAAATCCAAAGAGGGTTTTCCCGTCCGCTCATCACAGAATATTTCTAGGTCCCAATATACCCAATGCCAGATAGCTGCCAAGAAACACAAGCCAGAAAACACAATATGCGCACCTGCCACACCTTCATAACTCCAAATACCCGGATTCGTTACAGTTCCTCCTGAAATACTCCAACCACCCCACGAATTGGTTATTCCTAAACGAGTCATGAAGGGAATGACGAACATACCTTGTCTCCACATTGGATCCAGAACAGGATCAGAGGGATCAAAAACCGCTAATTCGTATAAAGCCATCGAGCCGGCCCAACCAGAAACTAGAGCTGTGTGCATTATATGCACCGAAAGCAATCGACCCGGATCATTCAATACAACAGTATGAACACGATACCAAGGCAAACCCATGGAAATACCCCTTTAGCAAAGAAAAATAGACACGATGTCGCTTTATTTTATCGCATTGGAAAAGACTATCCATATCCTATGTACCTAACCCCTTTAGGGGATTCTGTGTCAGAAAGCGTGAATATTTATTTCATTCCATTAAAAATAAGAAGCCAATTCTGTTCGTAAGAAGAAAGAGAAGCAGATCTATTCTATACTCGATAAGTGCCAATATGCAATGGGTAGCTTGGCCTATTTGGAAAAAAAACGAAGAATAGATCCCTATCCCTCTTTGTTTATCATTCCAATCACCGATTCTTTTTTCTTTATTCAATCTGTCTTACCTTCCTTATAGATATAACCTTTCAATCTATGTATTATTTCAATCTACGTATTAATAGAATCCATAGTATTCATATAGAATAAGAAAAAAAAAAAGACAATAAACTGCGGATTCTTTCTTTCTCTTCCATTCTTACGTTTCCATATTAAAGTATAGTTTTCTTACTTAAATTTAATAATATTAATCTAATATGCCCATTGGTGTTCCAAAAGTACCTTACCGGATTCCCGGAGATGAAGAAGCGACTTGGGTTGACTTATACAATGTTATGTATCGAGAAAGGACACTTTTTTTAGGTCAAGAGATTCGTTGCGAGATCACGAATCATATTACAGGTCTCATGGTATATCTCAGTATAGAAGATGGAATTAGCGATATTTTTTTGTTTATAAACTCCCCAGGCGGGTGGCTAATCTCAGGAATGGCAATTTTTGATACGATGCAAACGGTGACACCAGATATATATACAATATGCCTCGGAATAGCTGCGTCCATGGCATCCTTCATTCTGCTTGGAGGAGAACCCACCAAGCGTATAGCATTCCCTCACGCGAGGATTATGCTTCACCAACCTGCTAGTGCTTATTATCGGGCAAGGACACCAGAATTTTTCCTAGAAGTGGAGGAGTTACACAAAGTTCGCGAAATGATCACAAGGGTTTATGCACTAAGAACAGGCAAGCCTTTTTGGGTTGTATCCGAAGACATGGAAAGGGATGTTTTTATGTCAGCAGACGAAGCCAAAGCTTATGGACTTGTCGATATTGTAGGGGATGAAATGATTGACGAGCACTGCGATACTGATCCAGTGTGGTTTCCAGAAATGTTTAAGGATTGGTAGTGGTCGCATTTCTTGTAAATTTATTTCAAACCTAAATTCAGGTTTTCTGCGATTTAATAGAAAATAGAAATACTTCATGATGATCAATCATCAGGTTAAGATCGATCTAAACCAATCCTTTTTTTCTATATACATACGACATGCCAACGGTTAAACAACTTATTAGAAACGCAAGACAGCCAATACGAAATGCTAGAAAATCGGCCGCGCTTAAGGGATGTCCTCAGCGTCGAGGAACATGTGCTAGGGTGTATGTGTGACTCGTTCAGATCATGAGTTCAAACAAATAAGACAATTTTGGAAGTATCCATGATCGGTACCAATGAATAGGATAGAGAAGCTCTATCCTAGATTTCTATGGTAATATGGAATTTCTGGTTTCCTTTGGTGCAAATCCAATCATCTAAATTGGAAATAAGAAGCAATTCCCCCATTGGTAGAGAATGGTTATCCATTAAGCGGAGGAAATAGTAATAAAAAGAAAAAGGCTTATGCTCCTTTATCTTAAAAGAACGGACTAACAGGGTCAGCTACTTAGCCAACTTTCATAATTAAATGCCGTCACTGTATGGATAACTCTTATTGTGAAAAGAGCTATTTACTCTATAATGGATAGGTAGAGCCAAAGAATGTGAACTATACAAGTTCACAATACCTTTTGATGAAATGAAAGAAAGGGCTCCGGTGTATAGAGAGGGCCTCACCGTTTAAAAGGGAACCATAGAAACGATGGAACCCACTATTTTTTTGAGTATCGTTAGAATTTGTTATTTCTATGCGAAATAACTGAAGGGAATAGAATAAAAAATCGTGGTTGGGAAGGTTACAGTAGCAAAAGCCATTGGAATTAATATTTTATATATCGGAATAATTCGTTTTGTTATTAATGGGAAAAAGGATGGCTAAAAGAAGAGAAATCATTAGTTATTCATTAAGGTTAATTTGATTCAATGACCAGAGTTCCGCGAGGATATATAGCTCGGAGACGACGAACAAAAATGCGTTCATTTGCCCCAAACTTTAGAGGGGCTCATTTAAGACTTAATCGAATGATTACTCAACAAGTAAGAAGAGCTTTTGTTTCCTCTCATCGAGATAGAGGCAGGCAAAAGAGGGATTTTCGTCGTTTGTGGATCACTCGGATAAACGCAGCAACGCGGATATATAAAGTATTCAATAGTTATAGTAAATTAATACACAATCTGTACAAGAAGGAATTGATTCTTAATCGTAAAATGCTTGCACAAGTAGCTGTATCAAATCCAAATAATCTTTACACGATTTCCAATAAAATAAAGATCATCAATTAAATGGATAAAAAAGTAATATACAGGAATAATTAAAACCGAATTCCCGGAGAGGGAACTCCGGGAAGATACAATAAATTAAGATTAAGTGGTAAGAATCAACGAGCATGTTGCAATAAATAAAAAAACTATTTATTCTTCCCCATTTTTCTTTCTTATAACAAACACAAGAATCAAAACTGGATTACTTTCCTTATATATAGGTCTGGCCCTTTCGAATAAAACATCAACAATCGGAACTTAAGTTCCGATTGTTGTTTCTTAAATTCTGGTTGGAGTTTCTTAAGTTTCGATTGGAATTGAACTTTTGCGTTAATTGAGGAATATGTCTATTTTTTCTGGGTCTAGGACCAGTAATTATTGAAATTGACTGGGCTTGAAATTGCTTCTCATTCTCATAGTTACGAAATGGTAAGAAAGATAAAATACGAGCCTGTTTTATAGCAAGAGTAATTAATCGTTGTTGTTTCAAGGTTAATCTATTTATTCGTCTCGATAATATTTTTCCTTGTTCACTAATAAATCGATTAATTAAACTCATGTTTCTATAATCAATTGGATCCCCCGGGCCAATCCGAGGACGCCTACGAAAAGGTTGTTTGGATTTACGAAAAGGTTGTTTGGATTTACGAAAAGTTTGCTTGGACTTACGAAAAGTTTGCTTGGATTTTTGAAAAGTTTGCTTGGATTTACGAAAGGGTTGCTTAGATTTATGAAAAGGTTGTTTAGATGTATACATGATTTATTCTTTATTAAAAAATTGGAAAAAAAATGGATTTCTTTATTTTATTAATTTTGGATCCAGAAGAAGTAGTCTTTCTTTGGTCCATATATTATTTGATTCATATCATATATTATTTGATTCATATATAGTATATGAATACCCTCTATACATATGAAATAATATCTACCTGAAATCAAATGAGTTGATTTGTATTTTGTATTCTATCTATGTTCTATATATTAAATCTGTTCTTTGGAAAGATCGAACACACGATGCTCCTATTTTTTTATTTCGCCATGAGTCGTATGCTTGCGACAATAACGACAAAATTTTTTGAATTCTAATTGTCCAGGTGTATTGTGGCGATTCTTTTGAGTACTATATCTAGAAATCCCCGTCGATTCCTTATTGGCACCTTTTCGAACACAACTGATACATTCCAAAATAAGTCTGATTCTAACATCTTTCCCCTTGGCCATGAACCTCCTTTCTTTTTTGGATTGACTTAACTTAATTCTTCTACTTATTCTTTTATTCTTCTATTTTGAATCCGAAGAAGAAGAATAAAATCCATTAGAATAAAAAATTTTGGAAATTCTTAAATTAAGTAATAAAAAATGGAGAAATAATTAAAGAATACAATCCTTGTCGAATTAGCAAGGATTTTGCTTCGAAATCCTTTCATTTAAGTAGCCAGCCCAGCCTCTTTCTATGCTCTGATTTCTGAGGCCTGACTTAGCTTGGATACCGCTTTTAATTGAATTTCTGTTTTCCAAAATGGGATTTACCGAATTTTTCATGACTCTGAGGTTCAACCCAATCCATCTTTTCTTTCTTTTTCCTTCCTATACTAAAAAAAAAAGGATTGAAAAAGGGAAAATTTTCGTCATGTCACGAAGAATTCCTCGCATAGCAATAACTAGAATTAAAAAAAAGGGAATGACAAAGCATCTGGGAATAAACGATTAATTTCTATCAATAAACCTGCTAAAGCCCCAAACCATAGAGTACTTAGCACGGGTGCTACAGAGAGATATGTTTTTATATCCCGCATTGAAAATCCTCCTTCCTTATTGGAATACATATATGATCAGATACTCTTGCCCAAGATCTTTTGTATTTCTTTTGTTTATGCGAAATTCCTAACTAAAAAAACAAAATCAATATTCTATATAGAATGAACCGTATAGACGAGATTTTCCTATCCCTAAAAAAGAAAAAGATGACCTCTTCTTCCTATACATTACCAAGGAATAGTAATCTTTCTTTTATAGGTGAAATTAGATTCGATTTTAGATGTATACCATTCCTTGACTTGATTATATGAGACCAAAAAGAAGAAATGACAAGAAGGTTCTGTTCTATATAGATAGAGAAAGAGAAGAAAATTACGATGTGGAAAACAAGACAGGAATTGTGTACAATGCCATTGTACAACAATTTGGAAAAGGGATGTAGCGCAGCTTGGTAGCGCGTTTGTTTTGGGTACAAAATGTCACAGGTTCAAATCCTGTCATCCCTACCTATTACTTCTTTCTTCTTTATGGGCAGTAGCGAGGAGATCAATTAAAGTGGGTATAACTTGAATTTGTGGATACTATACGTACGTGAGACACGTTAGGAGTAGAAAAGGGTTTTCTTTTTGAATGAAAGCGCTCTTAGTTCAGTTCGGTAGAACGCGGGTCTCCAAAACCCGATGTCGTAGGTTCAAATCCTACAGAGCGTGATTCCATCTATCTTATGTCGAAGCAGAGTAAAATAACTTAACAAAACAAAGTTGAATTGCAACTCCAATTTGACCTCCTCTCTGGTCTGGAGGAGGTCAATCAAAAAAGAAATATTACTCAATCAAAGATCCAACTGATCCCCACGCCTGTATTGCAAATACGCAGTCACGAATAATCCCGCTAAAGTAATAGGAATTAGGCCTAAGACGATTCCAAATAGAAAAACTTCAATCATTTCGATTTGTTCGAGGGGATAAAAAAAAAGAGGTACGATCTATCCCTAAATAGTAGTCTAAATTATCCACGAATCTCAATGACCAAGAAAAGAATTGGTAATTAGTGTGGAAAAGAGTCGTAGAATACCAGGAATCCAAAAGAAAGATTTTTCTTTTCTGACTTATTCATTCAATTCATTTCAAATAAGACGTATCTTGTTCAAACCAATAAATAGAGCTGGGGTTATAGTTAAAGCAGCCAGTAGAAAACCGAAATAACTAGTTATAGTAAGCATGAAAGGGTTAAATTCCATTTATTTTTTTACTACACTACATATGTTGGTAAAGCACTTACCTAAGTTATGGAAAATTCAGAATTCATCGGTTATTTTAGATAATACTAAAAAACAAGATCGAGTGAGATACAGAAGTGTAAAAGAGAATCGATTCATCAGATGCGACATGAGTCCCTAATTCCGAATCAAGAGATTTGTTGTGGAATCTGTCAGTTGAGTAAAGTAATAATATTAAGAACTAGATCATCTAACCCCATTGAAAAATGAAATTGGATTTTCGGGAGAATTTTGGAATAAAAGATAAATAAAGAATTGAAACGGTCGAATATTCCCCTATTCCTTCTTATTTTAACTGATTGTATTCCATATGGAATAAGAGGAGAAGAAAAGCATTCCACGACCCCCCGAGGGGCCCCTTAAAAAAAGGAAAGCTCCTCCTTGAATTTACTTTATTTTTATTCCTTTTTCGAACCCCCAACCAAAGTTGATTCGAAGACGAGTCACTTCAATTATCCTTTTAAGTTTTATCTTCTGTCTTTCCCTATTTCATCTCGTAAAGTTCCACTCTTGCAGTTTAGTCAAGAAAGTTAGACCTAATCCAACAAATAAGGCAAGGATTGGTTACGAATCTTGATTCTTCAAAGAATGTTTTCTTTCTTTCATAACAGATTATCTACTATTCGATTTTCTATTTATTAGATATTATGCTAACCAATTA